TTGGTCAAATAATAAAAACGTTGTATTTTCCGGTACATCATTATGGATTGGACTAGTCTTTCTGGTAGCTATTCTGAATTCTCTCATTTCTTAAATTTGTTTAGTATTTAGTAGCCCGATACAAAATAAATAAAAAGGCCATTTCTTCGAAAAAATTGGAATTGTGAGACGCATTAAAATGCAATTTGCGTTCCGAATTGCTACCTCTTCTCTTTCATTATTATGAAATTCCATTGCCATTAGAATATTGATTGACAGACAATTAAAAAAAAGAAAACTCTAATATAATAGAAAATGAAACGGTCGACCCAGACATAGACGGTCGACCCAGGCGGATATACCCTATAAAATATATCCCGTAGCGAGCGTAGTTCAATGGTAAAACATCTCCTTGCCAAGGAGAAGATACGGGTTCGATTCCCGCCGCTCGCCAGCTTAATTTAGTAAGGTACTATGATAAAAAATTGAGTCTAGTTGACTACTTAACTACTTATATTAAATTAAGTAGGTGTTAGTCTAGTACCGTATCCCTTACTATCTTACCCTTCTTTTGCACCCCACTCAAAAAAAAGGGGCTCCGGAGGCGGGAATCGAACTCGCCAACAGGGCTCCCTAAATTGGGGATTCACCGAGACAAACAACTGGCAAACTGCTTTTAAAGGGAAGGGAGGTAGACTGTGCCTTTCTTTCATTTCTTTTTTCTTTTCTGCAGGGTAGGAAGGAGCCTTGAGAGTTCTTCTTGTAGGGGCAAGTGACTTCGCAAACTGCTCCATTTGGCCCTTTAGGGCCGGGAACTAATGAATAAAAAAGGGTTGGATACCGCCCAGCCCTCTACCATATCTATACAAATAGAATAGTCCTTTTATACAGACTGCTAAGTGCGGAGACGGGAATCGAACCCGTGACCTCAAGGTTATGAGCCTCGTGAGCTACCAAACTGCTCTACTCCGCTCTGGAGGGACGGAAACTGGTGGACGAAAAAGGTTGAATACAGGACTCTACCATGTCTAGACAAATAGAATAGTCCTTTTATACAGAATGGAGCGGGTAGCGGGAATCGAACCCGCATCGTTAGCTTGGAAGGCTAGGGGTTATAGTCGACGTTGGTTGATTAGTTTTAACGTCTCTAATTCAAAACCGAACATGAAATTTTGATTTCATTCGGCTCCTTTATGGATATTCTCACCACTTAACATCTATGTCAGCTTTTCTATCTGAATGGAACCAAAGCTCTCCGCTTTCTAGATGATCCCTATAGAGTAGGAGATAGAAATTCTACTAAATCTATCTAATCTACTTACTTCGTTCCCTAATTTCATTCAAGAGATCCTGAGGAAAAGAATTAGGTTTCCACCGAGCTGAAACAATATGCTGATGGTTCTAGTAAACCAAAACTACCGTTTTTTAGCTATTTGGCTTCCATTTCCTTTTTTAACAAAAGAAGATTTAGTTACGATTGGAAATAAACTTTTTTGTATCTTCATCCATAGATCCTTTACTCATATTTTTAAAATTGGAATACTTAATCCAATGCAAAATTATGCTTCGCGACTCTGTACTCATAATCCAATTTGTATTTTGGATGCAATTTCAATTAGTTTTTGGGTACAAATCGCGAGAATGTATATTCTTCCTCAATATGCTATTGAGAGGAAAAGGATTAAATCCTTTATAAGAACTAAAGTTTTCATCGGAATATAAAAAACTTAAGGACGCCTTAAGTATATCATTTCAAATTCAGTTATTAATAGAACGAATCACACTTTTACCACTAAACTATACCCGCTACATGTAGATTATGATACCAACGCTACCCTTTGTCAAGGGTAGCCATTCGAGAAGGAGGCTAATTCCCCCTTATTGAATCAAATGGAGAAGGTTCATGACAGTGAGCTGTTGGTACTTCGATCGCGGGCCTTTACTTTAGCTTTAGGGTTTAGATAGCCCCTCTGGGATGTAAAATATATCTCTTCTCATCATCCCCATAGTGTATGAGACAAATGTATGCATTTCGATTAGGGTCGTATTCTACGGTTACGACTACAATGATCATTATTTGTTTTGCGAGGACGTAAGTGTGCCAGACTGCTCTAAGGAATAGTTTGATTATTCCTACAATATACACTAGGAGATATAGGGAGCAGCACTGCCCCCATAAATCCCTTTCTTCCTTTTCTTTTTTGTTCAATTCTGAACAAAGAAATTGGGGAAGATGTTTTCTTTCTTCCCCCACTTATCATGAAGTCCGAGCCGTAGAGAAAGAGTGAGATGCATTTTTAAAATTCATCATAGACTTTCCCTATGGCTTGAGAGAAGCAAGAAACAAAGAGTCGTAACTTAAACGGAGAAGCGGACAGGACCCGACGGATTTACCTGATGTAAAGAAGATCCTAAATGTCTCTGGTTAGTCGATCCTCTCCATTTACCAATTTCTTCTCCTCTTTTCCACTCAATTCTAGTTTATTAGATTCTTGTTTAAAAGAATCAAAGAAGATGAATAGAACTAAGAACACATAAAAAAGAGCATAAGAGGACCAAGACCATTACCAAATGTTCCTCCCAAGAATCATATTGGGTATCTGTTCCCTTCCTTTTCCCGCTAGGATCGGGAATCTTATATTTTCCATATCCATATACCATCGAACCTTTAGGGTTCCAGAATCCTCCTTTTTTCCTAATCTTCGGAAACAGAAAACCCATAGCCAGGAGGAGTTAGGTATGTAGGGTATGGTTTATTATTTTTTGTTGGGCAGGCAGTAGAATAATTTTTATACTCTGCAGTATAAATTCGACTGCCCACTTTTTACAAGCAAATTGTTGCTAAAACTCCAACATAGTTTGTTCAAAATGCACCAACCAGAATCCTTTGAGAATATTCAAGTACCCCCCTTCCTTGGAAGGGGTACCTGTTAAAAATCGCTTCAACAAATCTGTCCAAAACTTTTGAAGAAAAATTGAAAAGTTTTGAACTCGAAGGTTTTTCTAAGAGATGCCTGTTAAAAATAGTTTCAATTTCTCACCAAAACAGACAAGAAGTATATCACTGAAAATTAATACCCAACCATATGGGTATATGAAGAGCGCGAATTCCTTTATACCCTACCCAATTAGAATTAGAGGAAATAAAACATAAATGGAGAAAGTTCTCATCATAAGATCAGCCAATAGAAGAAAAAAGTCCCTAATTCTGCAGAACGTTCTGAGCACGTGAAAAGTCAATAGCCTAAAGATAAAAAAAAACAAAGTCTATCGTTTTTTTAACAGCAGCTCTTATTGCCCCTTTGGCCTTTTTTTTTTTTGCCCATTGTTGTATCCGATTCAACAATGGATACATATTTGTTCTCCTCTTCTAAAAAATAGAACTTCTGGGCTTTGGTTTGGTGAGTCGTCCGAGATCATGTTTACATACCTATGAACTTACCCTCTTCAAGTATATCGGATACTAATAAGAATTTTTTATTGTGTCAACTCTCTCTTCACGTATTTTATTATATGTATTTTTTTATATAAAAAAAGAAAAAAACCTCTACTTTGTGCAAGTGATAAGAGAGAATATGAAAGATTTTCTTATTTTTCTTGATTTTCTCAAGATTTTGAACTCTCAAGATTTTGAACCTCGCTATGAATAAACTTCTATATCTCGATATATACATATATAATCTCTACATATATCTCTATATATACATATATTATGTACATTATGCAGTAGACTCATAATGAGAAATCAAAGTGGCTAATTTTTGAATTGAATAAAAAGCCCTTTTAACTCAGTGGTAGAGTAATGCCATGGTAAGGCATAAGTCATCGGTTCAAATCCGATAAAGGGCTTTTTATTTGGTGGTAGAGTAATGCCATGGTAAGACGTAAGTCATCGGTTCGAATCCGATAAAGTACTTTTCTACTAAATTTATTATTTATTCACTTTTTTTTCTTTGTTTTTGAAAATTTCTCTATTTTTTCTTGAATTTTATGACTTAGTGTGGGATGCATGCATTTTTGGTCTGAACGCTAAACGAAGCACGGGGTGGAAATTACAAAAAAGAAATCAAATTGGACTCTTTTTCCTGTTAGATCAATCAAATCACTACCTGTACTGAACTAATCTAGAATCCCTTTTATTAATCTATTCTTATTCTATACCCTTTAAATGAATTTCCCTAAAAAGTAGGGAATGATCCGTGAATTAACCTAACCATCAACTAAAAAAAATCCTATGAAAGCATAACAGAAAAGTAGGAAAGACTCTTTGCTTTGGATCTAGTTATACTCTTCGAGTATATTGACAATTCCAAAAAACTGCTCATACTATCATTATAGTATAATGACGAGCGGTTGTATATGACCCTATCGTCTAGTGAAGTGATGCCCCTATCGTCTAGTGGTTCAGGACATCTCTCTTTCAAGGAGGCAGCGGGGATTCGACTTCCCCTGGGGGTAGGGAGTATTATGAAAGGAGGTTAATCATAGATTCTAAAGAAAGGAGGTTAATCATAGATTCTAAAAAACCCTAGAATAAATTCTTCCTGGGTCGATGCCCGAGCGGTTAATGGGGACGGACTGTAAATTCGTTGACGATATGTCTACGCTGGTTCAAATCCAGCTCGGCCCAAAAATCTAGGGCTTCGTGAATATGAACTAAATCCATTTGTTTTTCTTCCATAAAATAAAATGTCTGATCCATAGAAATAAAGGATAAAGCGAAAGGGGGAAATTTCTTTCTAATCCATATCTCTCTCATTCCTTTTTTACAAACAAAAGAGTTTTTCTTATTGAAATGAAAGGTGGATTATCATCCATTTTTAGCGATAAAAAATCGCGACATACTAGTTATGTCACTCTCACTATACCCACATATGATATGTGGGTATGTAGTATATGATTCGTCTATTTCTTAGAGTACGACAGGCGAATCGAATCTTCTTATGGTTCTATTTAAGAATAGGTATGCCATACACCCCGCGGGGATTGTAGTTCAATTGGTCAGAGCACCGCCCTGTCAAGGCGGAAGCTGCGGGTTCGAGCCCCGTCAGTCCCGAACTAGGGTTCAATGAATGGAGAAATTCATCTTTCCTTTTTCCATGAAAAAGGGGGGGCAGGAGAGAAGATCAAATACCTATGGGGCACCCTTATTTCACTTTTTTTATTTCGCATTTCTCATTAAAGAGGGAGGGGAGGCCTATAGGAATTTTTTTTTCACTACTCCCGGTTGATAAGGAAAGACATACATATCATACTTGGATTAGTATAATTTAGGATATTACTCTATCCTTATGATGATACCATCCTCATCTTAACTTCCTATTCGACTCTTATGGAATAGAGTACCGGTATTTTACCGAAATCCATACATAAATCGTATTCGTTTTTTCTTAGACATAGACAGTGAATTTAATTGAATATAATTAGTACTTTACTTTTTGGATTAAACCAGGCCCCCTCCATTTTGTAGTTCCAACTTTGTTTGTGTATGTTCAATGACTAATTGGAAAGAATCTATCTCATTTTCATTCCATTTGCGGACTCCTTTTTTATGGATCTGTTCTCATCTTTAGACCCCAAAAGTGGATATTGATAGTAACCTAATAAAATAAAAGAAAAACCAAGCAAAGCAAACGCCCTTTTTCCTAAATTAATTCAAATATTCGATTTTATTTTATTTAAGCCCTCTTTTCTCCATCTCACTTCTACTTCTACTGCTTATTTGGATGTCTATGTGACCCATAGAAAGTCGGTCATATAATACATACATACATAATTGTATGTATAACTATAAGAAAAAGGAAGGGAAATTGGATAAGATAAGAAGGATCGTGGGTTATAGATATAGAAAAGAAAAAGTGGATCTTCCTATGTTATACTATTCCACTCTCAACCATGAATTGATTTGATAGATCCGATATTCATAATATTGAATTGATTCAGTATTATCAGAATGCAAGTCCTCCCCTTGAATTTACAGGATACCCCTTTTTCCTCTCCATGGGATTACATCCCGAGTTATTGTGAAAAAAATAAAGAGGTTATGGAAGTCAATATTCTCGCATTTATTGCTACTGCACTGTTTATTCTAGTTCCTACTGCCTTTTTACTTATTATTTATGTAAAAACAGTCAGCCAAAATGATTAATTGGAATTCCAATTAATCATTGAAGAAATGAAAAAGGGATTAAATAAAATAAAAATCCAAGTCTTAAATGAAAGGATCTGGTTGGAATCATAAAGTGTGGTAGAAAGAACTACATATAGTTTTTTCTACGACACTTTAGAGTCTTTCTATTATATTATCTTGAATCTACCTATTATATTATCTTGAATCTACATAGAATAGATTAGTAGATTGAAATAGTAGTCTAATTCAATTTCTTTTTTCACTGCATCCACTTAATTTCAATCAAGTCAAAATAAAAAAATCGAAGACAATTCTTCACGAAAGAATCCATGGAGGGAGAGAAAAATAATATGAGAATAGACTATAGTAAAAAGTAAAAGAAAAAAAGTAAAAGGAAAAAACCAGCGAATCTTTCATGCTTAAACATGCGGCGAGATGCTTCAAAAGAGCATAAAAATTATTCTAAGAATAAGAAAAGAATATAAAACAAATGGAAAGTGTGCGATATGTTGTGAATAGCTCCGTGGAAGAAAGTCTAATTTTCTTATGTATAGAACTTTTTTAACCATTCGTCACTTCTAGTAGAAATTTGGAATTGCTGTAATCGCTCTTTCTATTTCTATATACTTTCTATTTCTATATAGTAGAATAGAACGACTCTTTCTTACAAGAGTTTCTTACAGGTACAGGAGTGAAACAAAACTAAAGAAAGAGAGAAAGAATAAAGTTTGGCAAAATGATTAATACAAAACGATCAATTAAAGAAAAAAGTGGATACAACAATTCGACTACTCAATCAATTAGTAGTATCCCTAGAGTCCACTCCTCCCCCATACTACTAGTGAAAGAGAAAATGTAAAGACTACCATTAAAGCAGCCCAAGCGAGACTTACTATATCCATGTAAATTATGTCTCCTATTTCTATGAAGGAATTATTCTACTATTGATCAATAATCATAGTGGAATCAAGGGTACAGAGTCAAAAAGGGATTCTGCCCTAACGCTATGGATGAATCAGTTCAAGGAATTTACTCCTAACAAATTCTTATAGGATTTCTGGTAGAATTGGAGAGCATTAAGTATAAATACGATACATAGCCCTTTTCCTTAAAAAAGAGTACGGGGATGGTGTCCTGAATAGAAGACGCGGGAATAGGAAGATTTTTTCTTCCTTTTGTTACCCTTTTTTTATAAGCAAAGGACGTCAGAATATACCATAAAATTAGGATAGATAAATATTTATTGGATACCTACCTTGCCTATGTTTATTTTTAACCTAAACCCTACAGCCCTTCTATCATTCTATGAAAGAATGAGGAGACTTTATCCACAACTCCGAAATTGATTTTTGATCAGCCTATTCAATCTGATTCTCGACAGAATCAGTAGCCCTTACTTTAGTGTATGTAGGTAGCATAAGATGTATGATAAATAAAATGTATGATAATTAGGAAGTCTTGATATTCCTTCGTGGAGTCCCTTCTTCAATCTTAGATTGAAAAAAAAAAGAATGCCCCTTAGGGGCCCTTTGGATATCAAGATTTCTGACATCTTAGCCTTGTAATTTTTAATTCTCGAATCGAATCAATTAAGAATCAATTAAAATTAATAAAAGAATAAGGAAACGCAACCTCATCCTTATTGGTAGCCGTTTGGGCCACTACCGACAAAACAAACCCTAGTTTGAGGATAGAACTATGGATTCTCAAAATCCAGTATCGCCAGGCCTAGTTACTCTCTTGCCCCAACTTATGCAGGGTACGAATTTGTTGAGTTCGATCAGTACTATAAGCCTAAGTATTTTATTGATCAGGCGGCACCCAGATTTGAACTGGGGATAAAGGATTTGCAGTCCCCTGCCTTACCGCTTGGCCATGCCGCCAAAAAATCCGATCTAAAATAGAGAAAAGAGCAAGTATTCATCCAGGTTTTCTTACTAAAACCTCCTTTCTTTTATCTTGAATCTAATTCTACTTACTTTTTTCCAATCTTTTTCAAAAAATCTATTCCTGCTTTTTTTGAATCCAGTTTCAATTATTCTCCTCGATGGATTCTATCTTAAAACAAACATTGCTAACACTAGAAAACTTCCCTTTTCTTTCTATTGAGATGAAAAAAGAGAAAAAGTGGATTTCCAGTCACAGGCTGCAAAATTCAGAACAAATTGGAACCATTAACTAGAATTCTATTTTTTTTTGAATTGCAGTAGTGAACGACTCTTAAAATAGAATGGATTTATGCCTAATCCGTGTATAGGTAAACTACAGGTCCGAACAGCATTATTATCCATAACAGCATTATTATCCATGGATCCCCCTTATGTACATATCTCTATGGGGAATCGTGCTTTAATTTTTCATTGCATTAAATATCTTGAATAAAAAAAAGAAATTTGGTCTGATATAGAGTATGACCTGACCATCTTGGCCCACCCAAGTGAAATTACGATAAAAGCAGGGATATGTGGAGAGGTGGATAACTAGATTGGCATGTACTTAAAAAAAGGACTTACTTTATTTTAGGATTCTACAATGAAATCCTATATTTTCTAGCAATTCTACTACTACGAAACAAAAAAGAACCCTCAAATTCTTATTCTTTTTTGAAATTAAACTAAGCGTGCTATTCTAAATTCAAAATCGAACTAAAGTCAAATTTTCTAGTGCTTATAAATTATTATATTATGGCTTTATCCCATTCATAGAAAGGAGATAAAATGAGAAATCTTTGCCATCCAATCTGATTAGTATCATAAAGTGTAAGTGGCAGAATTTTTTTCTAGGAATGTTTTATCAATTCATTTTCATTCGATTTGTACCCCTGGCAAATTCGAACTTTCGTCGAAATTGTCTCCATTCATATGTATGAAATACATATATGAAATATGTATGTGGAGTTCCCTAGAATTTCATGTGATTCAGTAAACAGAATATGGATTCCATAATTGCTAGATCGATCCATAGGGATTGATGAAGAGTGAGCTGATAATGGAATTTTTCTTCGATAAACAGGAAACTTAAGATTAAGATGCTCCGGAATGGAAATGAGGGAATGTCCACAATACCCGGATTTAGTCAGATCCAATTCGAGGGATTTTGTAGGTTCATTAATCAAGGCTTGGCAGAAGAACTTGAGAAGTTTCCAACAATTAAAGATCCAGATCACGAAATTGCATTTCAATTATTTGCGAAAGGATATCAATTGCTAGAACCCTCGATAAAAGAAAGGGATGCTGTGTATGAATCACTCACCTATTCTTCCGAATTATATGTATCTGCGAGATTAATTTTTGGTTTCGATGTGCAAAAGCAAACCATTTCTATTGGAAACATTCCTATAATGAATTCCTTAGGAACCTTTATAATAAATGGAATATACCGAATTGTGATCAATCAAATATTGCTAAGTCCTGGTATTTACTACCGCTCGGAATTAGACCATAAGGGAATTTCTATCTACACTGGGACTATAATATCAGATTGGGGAGGAAGATCGGAATTAGCAATTGATAAAAAAGAAAGGATATGGGCTCGCGTGAGTAGAAAACAAAAGATATCTATTCTAGTTCTATCATCAGCTATGGGTTCGAATCTAAAAGAAATTCTAGATAATGTTTCCTACCCTGAAATTTTCTTATCTTTCCCGAATGCTAAGGAGAAGAAGAGGATTGAGTCAAAAGAAAAAGCTATTTTGGAGTTTTATCAACAATTTGCTTGTGTAGGTGGGGACCTGGTATTTTCGGAGTCCTTATGTGAGGAATTACAAAAGAAATTTTTTCAACAAAAATGTGAATTAGGAAGGATTGGTCGACGAAATATGAATCGGAGACTGAATCTTGATATACCTCAGAACAATACATTCTTGTTACCACGAGATGTATTGGCCGCTACGGATCATTTGATTGGAATGAAATTTGGAACGGGTATACTTGACGATGACGATATGAATCACTTGAAAAATAAACGTATTCGTTCGGTTGCGGATCTGTTACAAGATCAATTCGGACTGGCTCTTGGTCGTTTACAACATGCGGTTCAAAAAACTATCCGTAGAGTATTCATACGTCAATCGAAACCGACTCCACAAATTTTGGTAACTCCAACTTCAACTTCGATTTTATTAATAACTACTTATGAGACCTTTTTTGGCACATACCCCTTATCTCAAGTTTTTGATCAAACCAATCCATTGACACAAACTGTTCATGGGCGAAAAGTGAGTTGTTTGGGTCCTGGAGGATTGACGGGGAGAACTGCAAGTTTTCGGAGCCGAGATATTCATCCGAGTCACTATGGGCGTATTTGTCCAATTGACACGTCCGAAGGAATCAATGTTGGACTTACTGGATCCTTAGCTATTCATGCGAGAATTGACCACTGGTGGGGGTCCATAGAGAGTCCCTTTTATGAAATATCTGAGAAAGCAAAAGAAAAAAAAGAGAGACAGGTGGTTTATTTATCACCAAATAGAGATGAATATTATATGATAGCAGCAGGAAATTCTTTGTCCTTGAATCAGGGTATTCAGGAAGAACAGGTTGTTCCAGCTAGATACCGTCAAGAATTCCTGACTATTGCATGGGAACAGATTCATGTTAGAAGTATTTTTCCTTTCCAATATTTTTCTATTGGAGGTTCTCTCATTCCTTTTATTGAGCATAATGATGCGAATCGGGCTTTAATGAGTTCTAATATGCAGCGCCAAGCAGTTCCGCTTTCTCGGTCCGAGAAGTGCATTGTTGGAACTGGATTGGAACGCCAAACAGCTCTAGATTCGAGGGTTTCCGTTATAGCCGAACGCGAGGGAAAGATCATTTCTACTGATAGTCACAAGATCCTTTTATCAAGTAGTGGGAAGACTATAAGTATTCCTTTAGTTACCCATCGGCGCTCTAACAAAAATACTTGTATGCACCAAAAACCTCGGGTTCTGTGGGGTAAATCCATTAAAAAAGGACAAATTTTAGCGGAGGGAGCTGCTACAGTTGGTGGGGAACTTGCTTTAGGAAAAAACGTATTAGTAGCTTATATGCCATGGGAAGGTTACAATTTTGAAGACGCAGTACTAATTAGCGAACGTTTGGTATATGAGGATATTTATACTTCTTTTCACATCCGAAAATATGAAATTCAGACGGATACGACAAGCCAAGGCTCCGCTGAAAAAATTACTAAAGAAATACCACATCTAGAAGAACATTTACTCCGCAATTTGGACAGAAATGGAGTTGTTAGGTTGGGATCCTGGGTAGAAACTGGCGCTATTTTAGTAGGTAAATTAACGCCTCAGATAGCGAGCGAATCGTCGTATATCGCGGAAGCTGGGTTATTACGGGCCATATTTGGCCTTGAGGTATCCACTTCAAAAGAAACTTCTCTCAAACTACCTATAGGTGGAAGAGGGCGCGTTATCGATGTGAAATGGATCCAGAGGGACCCCCTAGACATAATGGTTCGTGTATATATTTTACAGAAACGCGAAATCAAAGTTGGGGATAAAGTAGCCGGAAGACACGGGAATAAGGGGATCATTTCCAAAATTTTGCCCAGGCAAGATATGCCCTATTTGCAAGATGGAACACCTGTTGATATGGTCTTCAATCCCTTAGGAGTACCCTCACGAATGAATGTGGGACAAATATTTGAAAGCTCGCTCGGATTAGCCGGGGATCTGCTAAAGAAACATTATAGAATAGCACCCTTTGATGAGAGATATGAGCAAGAGGCTTCAAGAAAACTTGTGTTTTCAGAATTATATGAAGCCAGTAAACAAACAAAAAATCCATGGGTATTTGAACCCGAGTACCCGGGAAAAAGCAGAATATTTGATGGAAGAACAGGAGACCCCTTCGAACAACCTGTTCTAATAGGGAAGTCCTATATCTTAAAATTAATTCATCAAGTTGATGAGAAAATCCATGGACGTTCTACTGGGCCCTACTCACTTGTTACACAACAACCCGTTAGAGGAAGAGCCAAGCAAGGGGGACAACGAGTAGGAGAAATGGAAGTTTGGGCTTTAGAAGGATTTGGTGTTGCTCATATTTTACAAGAGATACTTACTTATAAATCTGATCATCTTATAGCTCGCCAAGAAATACTTAATGCTACGATCTGGGGAAAAAGAGTACCTAATCACGAGTATCCTCCAGAATCTTTTCGAGTGCTCGTTCGAGAACTACGATCTTTGGCTCTAGAACTGAATCATTTCCTTGTATCTGAGAAGAACTTCCAGGTTAATAGGGAGGAAGTTTGATCGGAATAAATATAAATTCTTTTCTTATTTATGATTGACCAATATAAACATCAACAACTTCAAATTGGACTCGTTTCCCCTCAACAAATAAAGGCTTGGGCTAACAAAAACCTACCTAATGGGGAAGTCGTTGGCGAAGTCACAAGGCCCTCTACTTTTCATTATAAAACCGATAAACCAGAAAAAGATGGATTGTTTTGCGAAAGAATCTTTGGACCCATAAAAAGCGGAATTTGTGCTTGTGGAAATTCTCGAGCGAGCGGAGCTGAAAACGAAGAGGAAAGATTTTGCCAAAAATGCGGGGTAGAATTTGTTGATTCTCGGATACGAAGATATCAAATGGGATACATCAAACTCGCATGTCCCGCGACTCATGTGTGGTATTTGAAAGGTCTTCCTAGTTATATCGCGAACCTTTTAGATAAACCCCTTAAGAAATTGGAGGGCCTAGTATATGGCGATTTCTCTTTTGCTAGGCCCAGCGCCAAAAAACCTACTTTCTTACGATTACGAGGTTTATTCGAAGATGAAATTGCATCCTGTAACCACAGCATTTCTCCCTTTTTTTCTACCCCAGGCTTTGCAACATTTCGAAATCGGGAAATTGCGACAGGAGCGGGTGCTATTAGAGAACAATTAGCAGATTTGGATTTGCGAATTATTATAGAGAATTCCTTGGTCGAATGGAAGGAATTAGAAGACGAGGGGTATAGTGGAGATGAATGGGAAGATAGAAAAAGACGAATAAGAAAAGTTTTTTTGATTAGACGCATGCAATTGGCGAAACATTTTATTCAAACAAATGTAGAACCAGAATGGATGGTTTTGTGCTTATTACCAGTTCTTCCTCCCGAATTGAGACCCATTGTTTATAGGTCTGGGGATAAAGTAGTGACTTCGGATATTAATGAACTTTATAAGAGAGTTATTCGTCGGAACAACAACCTTGCCTATCTATTAAAAAGAAGTGAATTAGCGCCAGCAGATTTAGTAATGTGCCAGGAAAAATTGGTACAAGAAGCCGTGGATACACTTCTTGATAGTGGGTCCCGCGGGCAACCAACGAGGGATGGTCACAATAAAGTATACAAATCACTTTCAGATGTAATTGAAGGTAAAGAGGGAAGGTTTCGCGAGACTCTGCTTGGAAAACGGGTCGATTACTCGGGGCGTTCTGTCATTGTTGTGGGTCCTTCGCTTTCATTACATCAATGTGGATTACCTCTAGAGATAGCAATAAAGCTTTTTCAGCTATTTGTAATTCGCGATTTAATCACGAAACGCGCTACTTCTAATGTCAGGATTGCTAAAAGGAAAATTTGGGAAAAGGAACCCATTGTATGGGAAATACTTCAAGAAGTTATGCGGGGACATCCTGTACTGTTGAATAGAGCACCTACCCTGCATAGATTAGGCATACAGGCCTTCCAACCTACTTTAGTGGAGGGGCGTACTATTTGTTTACACCCATTAGTGTGTAAGGGTTTCAATGCGGACTTTGATGGGGATCAAATGGCTGTTCATCTACCTTTATCCTTGGAAGCTCAGGCAGAAGCCCGTTTACTTATGTTTTCTCATATGAATCTCCTATCTCCCGCTATTGGGGATCCTATTTGCGTACCGACCCAAGACATGCTTATCGGACTTTATGTATTAACGATTGGAAACCGTCGGGGTATTTGTGCAAATAGATATAATAGTTGCGGAAACTATCCAAATCAAAAAGTAAATTACAATAATAATAATTATAAGTATACAAAAGATAAAGAACCCCATTTTTCTAATTCCTATGATGCACTGGGAGCTTATAGACAGAAACGAATCAGTTTAGACAGTCCCTTGTGGCTCCGATGGAAACTAGATCAACGCGTCATTGGGTCAAGAGAAGTTCCGATTGAAGTTCAATATGAATCTTTGGGGACTTATCATGAGATTTATGCCCACTATCTAATAGTGGGAAATAGAAAAAAAGAAATCCGTTCTATATACATTCGAAGCACTCTTGGTCATATTTCTTTTTATAGAGAAATAGAGGAAGCCATACAAGGATTTAGTCAGGCCTATTCATACACTATCTAAACAAGGAAGTTAGATTCGGCGATGCCCCTCCCTTTCGGGGGGCATTCCGATTTCGCTAGTATCATCATTTTTGCCGCGCGAATCCAGATTGAGATTAAGGAAAGGAAGTTAATTAAATTTTCGAATCACTGACTCAGGCCCATTGTCGAATCCTACTCAGCAATTGTCGAATCCTACTCAGCCGAAAAAGGGGGTACTTATGTATGGCGGAACGGGCCAATCTGGTCTTTCATAATAAAGAGATAGACGGAACTGCTATGAAACGACTTATTAGCAGATTAATAGATCATTTCGGAATGGGATATACATCCCATATACTGGATCAAATAAAGACTCTGGGCTTTCATCAAGCCACTACTACATCGATTTCATTAGGAATCGAGGATCTTTTAACAATACCATCTAAGGGATGGTTAGTGCAAGACGCGGAACAACAGAGTTTTCTTTTGGAGAAACACTATTATTATGGGGCTGTACACGCGGTAGAAAAATTACGCCAATCCGTTGAGATATGGTATGCTACAAGTGAATATTTGAAACAAGAAATGAATTCGAATTTTCGGATAACGGATCCTTCTAATCCAGTCTATCTAATGTCTTTTTCAGGAGCCAGAGGAAATGCATCTCAGGTACACCAATTAGTAGGTATGAGAGGATTAATGGCGGATCCTCAAGGACAAATGATTGATTTACCTATTCAAAGCAATTTACGCGAGGGACTTTCTTTGACAGAATATATAATTTCCTGCTACGGAGCCCGCAAAGGGGTTGTAGATACTGCTGTACGAACAGCGGATGCTGGATATCTTACACGTAGACTTGTTGAAGTAGTTCAACATATTATTGTGCGTAGAAGAGATTGTGGTACTATCCAAGGTATTTCTTTGAGTCCTCAAAATGGGATGACGGAAAAACTTTTTGTCCAAACACTAATTGGTCGTGTATTAGCAGACGATATATATATTGGTTCACGATGCATTGCCGCTCGAAATCAAGATATTGGAATTGGATTAGTCAATCGATTCATAACTGCCTTTCGAGCACAACCATTTCGAGCACAACCAATATATATTAGAACCCCCTTTACTTGCCGGAGCACATCTTGGATCTGTCAATTATGTTATGGTCGGAGTCCCACTCATGGCGATCTGGTCGAATTGGGGGAAGCCGTAGGTATTATTGCAGGTCAATCAATTGGGGAGCCAGGGACTCAACTAACATTAAGAACTTTTCATACTGGCGGAGTATTCACAGGGGGTACTGCCGACCTTGTACGATCCCCTTCGAATGGAAAAATCCAATTCAATGAAGATTTGGTTCACCCCACACGTACCCGTCATGGGCAGCCTGCTTTTCTATGTTATATAGACTTGCATGTAACTATTCAGAGTCAGGATATTCTATATAGTGTGAATATTCCCTCAAAAAGCTTGATTCTAGTGCAAAATGATCAATATGTAGAATCCGAACAAGTAATTGCGGAGATTCGTGCCGGAACGTCCACTTTGCATTTTAAAGAAAAAGTACAAAAGCATATTTATTCCGAATCAGACGGGGAAATGCACTGGAGTACTGATGTTTACCATGCGCCCGAATATCAATATGGTAATCTTCGTCGATTACCAAAAACAAGCCATTTATGGATATTGTCAGTAAGTATGTGCAGATCCAGTATAGCGTCTTTTTCGCTCCACAAGGATCAAGATCAAATGAATACTTATTCTTTTTCTGTTGACGGAAGATATCTCTTTGACCTCTCAATGGCTAATGATCAAGTAAGACATAGACTGTTGGATACTTTTGGTAAAAAAGATAGGGAAATTCTTGATTATTCAACGCCGGATCGAATCATGTCCAATGGCCATTGGAATTTTGTCTATCCTTCTATTCTTCAAGATAATTCGGATTTGTTGGCAAAAAAGCGAAGAAATGGGTTCGTCATTCCATTACAATATCATCAAGAACAAGAGAAAGAACTAATATCCTGTTTGGGGATTTCGATTGAAATACCCTTTATGGGTGTTTTACGTAGAAATACTATTTTTGCTTATTTTGACGATCCACGATACAGAAAAGATAAAAAGGGTTCAGGAATTGTTAAATTTAGATATAGGACCCTAGAGGACGAATATAGGACTCGAGAGGAAGACTCAGAGGACGAATATGGGAGCCCAGAGAACGAATATAGGACCCGAGAGGAAGAATATGAAACCCTAGAAGACGAATATAGGACTCGAGAGGACGAATATGAAACCCTAGAAGATGAATATGGGATCCTAGAGGACGAATATGAAGCCCTAGAAGACGAATATGGGATCCTAGAGGATGAATATAGGACTCGAGAGAAAGACTCAGAAGACGAATATGGGAGCCCAGAGAACGAATATAGAACCCGAGAGGACGAATATGGAACTCTAGAGGAAGACTCAGAGGACGAATATGGGAGCCCGGAGGAAGGCTCAGAGGACGAATATGGGACTTTAGAGGAAGACTCAGAAGAAGACTCAGAGGACGAATACGGGAGCCCAGAGGAAGATTCCATCTTAAAAAAAGAGGGTTTGATTGAGCATCGAGGAACAAAAGAATTTAGTCTAAAATACCAAAAAGAACTAGATCGGTTTTTTTTCATTCTTCAAGAACTGCATATCTTGCCGAGATCCTCATCCCTAAAGGTACTTGATAATAGTATCATTGGAGTGGATACACAACTCACAAAAAATACAAGAAGTCGACTAGGTGGATTAGTCCGAGTGAAGAGAAAAAAAAGCCATACGGAACTCAAAATCTTTTCCGGAGATATTCATTTTCCTGAAGAGGCGGATAAGATATTAGGTGGTAGTTTGATACCACCAGAAAGAGAAAAGAAAGATTCTAAGGAATCAAAAAAAAGGAAAAATTGGGTCTATGTTCAACGGAAAAAAATTCTCAAGAGCAAGGAAAAGTATTTTATTTCGGTTCGACCTGCAGTCGCATATGAAATGGACGAAGGGAGAAATTTAGCAACACTTTTCCCGCAAGATCTCTTGCAAGAAGAGGATAATTTCCAACTTCGACTTGTCAATTTTATTTCTCATGAAAATAGCAAGTTAACTCAAAGAATTTATCATACGAATAGTCAATTTGTTCGAACTTGCTTAGTAGTGAATTGGGAACAAGAAGAAAAAGAGGAGGCTCGTGCTTCCCTTGTTGAGGTAAGAGCAAATGATCTGATTCGCGATTTCCTAAGAATTGAGTTAGTCAAGTCCACTATTTCGTATACACGAAGAAGGTATGATAGGACAAGTGCAGGACCGATTCCCAATAATAGGTTAGATCGCACCAATTCCTTTTATTCCAAGGCGAAGATTCAATCACTTAGCCAACATCAAGAAGCTATTGGCACCTTGTTGAATCAAAATAAAGAATACCAATCTTTGATGATTTTGTCGGCATCCAACTGTTCTCGAATTGGTTTATTCAAGAATTCGAAATATCCCAATGCGGTAAAAGAATCGAATCCTAGAATTCCTATTCGAGATATTTTTGGGCCCTTAGCCGCTATTGTACCTAGTATATCGAATTTTTCTTCATCTTACTATTTACTAACGCATAATCAGATCCTGTTAAAAAAATATTTGTTCCTTGACAATTTGAAACAAACCCTCCAAGTACTTCAAGGGCTTAAATACTCTTTAATAGATGAAAATCAAAGGATTTCGAATTTCGATAGTAACATCATGTTGGATCCATTCCATTTGAATTGGCACTTTCTCCATCATGATTCTTGGGAGGAGACATCGGCAATAATTCACCTTGGACAATTTATTTGCGAAAATGTATGTCTATTTAAATCGCACATAAAAAAATCAGGTCAAATTTTCATTGTTAATATTGATTCCTTTGTTATAAGAGCAGCTAAGCCTTATTTGGCCACTACAGGAGCAACTGTTCATGGTCATTATGGAGAAATCCTTTACAAAGGAGATAGGTTAGTTACGTTTATATATGAAAAATCGAGATCTAGTGACATAACGCAAGGTCTTCCAAAAGTAGAACAAATCTTTGAAGCGCGTTCAATTGATTCACTATCGCCGAATCTCGAAAGGAGAATGGAGGATTGGAATGAGCGTATACCAAGAATTCTTGGGGTCCCCTGGGGATTCTTGATTGGAGCTGAGCTAACCATAGCCCAAAGTCGTATCTCTTTGGTTAATAAGATCCAAAAGGTTTATCGATCCCAAGGGGTACAGATCCATAATAGACATATAGAGATTATTATACGCCAAGTAACATCAAAAGTGCGGGTTTCCGAAGATGGAATGTCTAATGTTTTTTCACCTGGGGAATTAATCGGACTATTACGAGCAGAACGAGCAGGACGAGCTTTGGATGAATCGGTCTATTATCGGGCAATCTTATTGGGAATAACAAGGGCTTCCCTGAATACCCAAAGTTTCATATCTGAAGCAAGTTTTCAAGAAACTGCTCGAGTTTTAGCAAAAGCTGCCCTACGAGGTCGTATTGATTGGTTGAAAGGCCTGAAAGAAAACGTAGTTCTGGGGGGGATTATACCTGTTGGTACCGGATTCCAAAAATTTGTGCATCATTCCCCACAAGACAAGAACCTTTATTTCGAAATTCAAAAAAAAAATCTATTCGCGTCGGAAATGAGAGATATTTTGTTTCTCCATACAGAATTAGTTTCTTCTGATTCTGATGTAACAAACAATTTCTATGAGACATCAGAACCCCCATTTATACGATTTAAGGATACATAAAGCAGATTTTTTTATTTAAACTAGACTTTTGACCTTAGAACACTAACAGGTCAGATTTTCGATTTTTATTTTAATAAGTCAATTTATTTTATTTTAATAAGTAAAAGAAGTCAGTTAATTCATTAAGGTTACGTTTATACCATGTATCAATGGCCAATTCTCAGTGGAAGGTTACATCGGAACAATTATTATTTATTTCAAGCTATTTCGGCTCTTTCTTAATTTTCAAAAAAAAGGAAAAAAATTCCGTAATGGAATGGTAGGATGAAAAAAAAAAGAAAAAATCAAAAGGAAGTGTGGAAAAAATGACAAGAAGATATTGGAACATCAATTTGAAAGAGATGATAGAAGCGGGAGTTCATTTTGGTCATGGTATTAAGAAATGGAATCCTAAAATGGCCCCTTACATCTCGGCAAAGCGTAAAGGTACTCATATTACAAATCTCGCTAGAACGGCTCGTTTTTTATCAGAAGCTTGTGATTTAGTTTTTGATGCAGCAAGTCAGGGAAAAAGCTTCTTAATTGTTGGTACCAAAAAAAGAGCAGCGGATTTAGTAGCATCAGCTGCAATAAGGGCTCGTTGTCATTATGTTAATAAAAAGTGGTTCAGTGGTATGTTAACGAATTGGTCGATTACGAAAACTAGACTTTCTCAATTTAGAGACTTAAGAGCAGAAGAAAAGATGGGAAAATTCCACCATCTCCCAAAAAGAGATGTGGCAATCTTGAAGAGAAAATTATCTACCTTGCAAAGATATCTCGGCGGGATCAAATATATGACGAGGTTGCCGGACATTGTGATCGTCCTTGATCAGCAAAAAGAGTATATAGCTCTTCGGGAATGTGCCATTTTGGGGATTCCTACTATTTCTTTAGTCGATACAAATTGTGACCCAGATCTCGCAAATATATCGATTCCAGCCAACGATGACACTATGACTTCAATTCGATTGATTCTTAACAAATTAGTATTTGCAATTTGTGAGGGCCGTTCTCTCTATATAAGAAATCGTTGATTAAGAAGAATAGTTCATTCTTGGGTAACTGCGTAGATTTATGGGATCACTTACTATTCCTTTTTGTTTTGCATAGATAAAAGAAGGGGAATATTGATATATATTAGAGGGTATTGATATATATTATCATCTGATGTGATTTCTTGGTATCCTAAATATAAGATTAATACTTCAAGTTGCTGAGTTGAGAAAGAGATGGTTGAATCAAAAGAATTCCTTTTTTGAAGTTCAATTTTTATCAGAGGACAATATGAATATTATACCATGTTCCGTTAAAACACTCAAGGGGTTATATGATATATCGGGTGTAGAAGTAGGCCAACACTTCTATTGGCAAATAGGAGGTTTCCAAATTCATGCCCAAGTACTCATCACTTCTTGGGTCGTAATTACTATCTTGCTAGGTTCAGTTATCATAGCTGTTCGGAATCCACAAACCATCCCGACCGACGGTCAGAATTTCTTCGAATATGTGCTTGAGTTTATTCGAGACTTGAGCAAAACTCAGATTGGAGAAGAATATGGTCCCTGGGTTCCCTTTATTGGAACTATGTTCCTTTTTATTTTTGTTTCGAATTGGTCGGGTGCTCTTTTACCTTGGAAAATTATACAGTTACCCCATGGGGAATTAGCAGCACCCACGAATGATATAAATACTACTGTTGCTTTAGCTTTACTCACATCAGCGGCATATTTTTATGCGGGTCTTAGCAAAAAAGGATTGAGTTATTTCGAGAAATATATTAAACCAACTCCAATTCTTTTACCAATTAACATCCTAGAAGATTTCACAAAACCATTATCGCTTAGTTTTCGACTTTTCGGGAATATATTGGCGGATGAATTAGTCGTTGTTGTTCTTGTTTCTTTAGTCCCCTTAGTAGTCCCTATACCGGTCATGTTTCTTGGATTATTTACAAGCGGTATTCAAGCTCTTATTTTTGCAACGTTAGCCGCAGCCTATATAGGTGAATCCATGGAAGGTCATCATTGAATTGACTAGTTTTCAAAATAGTCTTTTTTTTTAGCTTAGCTCAATTCATGCATGGTTCCAGATAATCCGCTTGGTTGGAAAACTAAATAGTTAGAAATGCGTATGAATATACAACCTAGAGTTGTAGGAGAGAGAATAGACTATATTACGGAATTGTCAAAGTATATATGCATTAAGGGGGGCGGAGTCAGGCTAGATCTATATCCTTAATGTCTATAAGTCCAGTCATCTTTTGTGCGGGTTTTTAAGGAATGATTTTAGAATCCGATTCATCAATAGAAAATGAGAAAATACGCAAAATAGAAGAAACAAATGTATATGGGATATTATATATTCCTAAGTTAGATTCATTATCTAATCCGATATATCGAATTCCCTCTATATGGAATTCGATTCCATATCCAGTTCTATGCAGCATATTGTTATCAATTGTATATCTTGATTTAATTCCTATTGGATTTGGATTAGGTCGATTTCAATAGGGGTTCTTCCTCTATTTCGTCTTTTATTATGGATTAGATGATAGGGGAAAAAATGGGAACTCAAGGATATCGAAGAGTAAAGAAAGAAGAATGGAATGAAAGAGTGGTTGGTTGGAAAGAAAGAGAAATAGAATAATGAGAATCATATGGATTTACACAAACCTCTAATGATTAGAAACTAAAAATGAGATCTCGAAGTAGTTCGGACAATTCAGATTATCATTTCAATTTGTACTTTTTAGTTACTTCTCCCCAATAGAGCTTAGAAGTAAGAATTTCTTGGTTGATTGTATCCTTAACCATTTCTTTTTTTTTGACACGAGGAACTCACCATGAATCCACTAATTGCTGCTGCTTCCGTTATTGCTGCTGGATTGGCCGTAGGGCTTGCTTCTATTGGGCCTGGAGTTGGTCAAGGTACTGCTGCAGGACAAGCTGTAGAAGGTATTGCGAGACAGCCAGAAGCAGAAGGTAAAATACGAGGTACTTTATTGCTTAGTCTAGCTTTTATGGAAGCTTTAACAATTTATGGACTAGTTGTGGCACTAGCGCTTTTATTTGCGAACCCTTTTGTTTAATCCTAAAAAAGAAAATGAGTCCTTTAGATTAGATACTTTTTTCTTTTTTTAGTAAATTGGTATTTGCTTCTGCAATCCCAATTATATCAATACTTTACTCCTATTTATTACTCCTGGAATTACCTATTTATCGGGACAGACAATACCCCACCCCAGGAAGGGCTGATTTGAGGATGATCAATTTAGAGGATATGCTCGCCTTCTTCCTTCCCGTCCTTAGTTTAGGACAGTGGAAAGTCTTTTTCCTTTTATTTTAGGAATTTTTGGAACATTTCAACAAAGGAGTCTTTCACAGGTCAAACGATACCTAAGACTTAATCTAAAAGAAATTATTAGATTGAATCTATTTGCATTAAAAAAAATTACATTAAAAAAACCGATCAAAAAAGGGCGAGCGAAGTAAGTGATCGAAAAACTTTGCTCTTTGTTCGTCCTATCTATAAGAGGAGAGCATATGAAAAATGTAACCCATTCTTTCGTTTTTTTAGCTCACTGGCCATCCGCTGGGAGTTTCGGGCTTAATACCGATATTTTAGCAACAAATCTAATAAATCTAACTGTAGTGGTTGGTGTATTGATTTTTTTTGGAAAGGGAGTGTGTGCGAGTTGTCTATTTCAAGAATAGATTGGATCTATCCGGCTGCACTTTAAAATATTTTTTAGTATTTTTTGGATAAATAAGAAAAAGGTGCACGATCTCGACGAATTACTTCTGAATAAATTCAGAAATCATATGGAAGAACCATAGCATTTCGCGACTCATTGGTAAATCAACTTTGATTCTCTATAGACCAATAATGTGAGACCATTAACACGGTTAAAGCTAAACTGCTTGAAGTCCAGGTAAAAAGGGGTACTCTTTCTACAACTATAATATTAGTATTAGTACCGAAATGCTTTAAACGGGAAATAGCTAATGTAGAATTTATCTGATATAAAACACTCATATCGATAAAATGGTTTGAACTATTTACTAGAAGGGCACCCTGCCCTTTTTTATCCAATGCCGAATCGACGACCTATGTATAAAATAAAAAAAAGAGAAATTTTTTGGATTTGAAGAAAAAAAAAAGAATTCTATCAATTTTCATTTTCCATTTATTTAGTTAGTTTTTCTTAATGAAATTGAAATTATTAACTAAAGGGCAAATACAAATAAAGAAACAACTTTGCTGACCATGATAGATTTTTATCTAGGCGGAAGAGTCCTCTTAATATTTATCTAGTCTTATATTCTTAATATGGGTTTCGGTATATTGAAATATAAACAGAAAAGAGAAGATAGAGGATAGGCTCATTACATAAAAAAAAAAGATATGGAAATAGCCATAGCAAAAAAAAAAGGAGCGTGAGAGCCAAATGAATCGAAAGATTCATGTTTGGTTCGGGAAGAGATCATAAAAATTGTAAACTTAATAGCAAGATAATCTACTTTCATTAAAAGATTTATTAGATAATCGAAAACAGAGAATCTTGAGTACTATTCGAAATTCGGAAGAATTGCGTAGAGGGACCATTGAGCAGCTCGAAAAAGCTCGGGTTCGATTACAGAAAGTCGAACTAGAAGCAGATGAGTATCGAATGAATGGATACTCTGAGATAGAACGAGAAAAAGCAAATTTGATTAATGCTACTTCTATTAGTTTGGAACAATTAGAAAAGTCTAAAAACGAAATCCTTTATTTTGAAAAACAAAGGGCGATGAATCAAGTCCGACAACGGGTTTTCCAACAGGCCGTACAAGGAGCTCTAGGAACTCTGAATAGTTGTTTGAATACCGAGTTACATTTCCGTACGATTCGTGCTAATATTGGCATTCTCGGGGCCATAGAATCGAAGAAATAATTAAATTAATTAGGCCTTGAACTTCTACTTTCGTTTAGAATTTAGGCATTATTTTTCCCCTTGCTTCCGAAAAAAAGAGTCAAGAAACACTAATGGCAACCCTTCGAGTCGACGAAATTCATAAAATTCTCCGCGAACGTATTGAACAATATAATAGGAAAGTAGGGATTGAGAATATCGGTCGCGTAATTCAAGTGGGGGATGGGATTGCTCGTATTATAGGTCTTGGTGGAATAATGTCAGGTGAATTAGTCGAATTTGCAGAAGGGACTAGGGGTATTGCTCTGAATTTGGAATCCAAAAATGTTGGGATTGTATTAATGGGCGATGGGTTGATGATACAAGAGGGAAGTTTTGTAAAAGCAACAGGAAGAATTGCTCAGATACCCGTGAGCGAGGCTTACTTGGGTCGTGTTATAAATGCTCTGGCTAAACCTATTGATGGGAGAGGCGAAATTGTAGCTTCGGAATCTCGCTTAATTGAATCTCCTGCTCCGGGTATAATTTCCAGGCGTTCCGTATATGAACCCCTTCAAACAGGGCTTATTGCTATCGATTCGATGATCCCCATAGGGCGCGGTCAGCGAGAGTTAATTATTGGGGACAGACAGACTGGCAAAACAGCAGTAGCCACAGATACAATTCTCAATCAAAAAGGGCAAGATGTAATATGTGTTTATGTAGCTATCGGTCAAAGAGCATCCTCCGTGGCTCAAGTAGTAACTACTTTCCATGAAGAGGGGGCCATGGAATACACTATTGTAGTAGCTGAAATGGCGGATTCACCTGCTACATTACAATACCTCGCCCCTTATACGGGAGCAGCCCTGGCTGAGTATTTTATGTATCGCGAACGGCATACTTTAATAATTTATGATGATCTC